AAAAAAAAAAATGCTTTCCAAAGGAATATGATCCTTTTTTCAACGGACCATATCGAGGAACGAGAAAAAAATTAGATTCACGTGCAATCATGGATACTTATAAAGATACAGAAGATTTAGTAGAATCTTTTTTTATAAATAAGATTCATTATCTACTTCTTAATGATTCCGTAGAAAAAGGAATTGATTCAGAAAGTCAAGAAAAATATTTGCAATTTGTATTTGATGTAATTACAACATATACAAAAGAAAAAAAAAAAATGAAAAAGAAATATATTGGTATTAGACTAGAAGAAATCAGTAAAAAGGTTTCTCGATGGTCATACAAATTAACCGAGAATTTGGGAGAAGAGGAAGAAGAAAATGAAGAAGAATTAGAGGAAGAATATTATCAGATTCATTCAAGAAGATTCAAACGTGTGATAATTTATAATGATAACGATAATGATCAGAGTACCAATTCTATTTCTAGTATTTATAATAGTTCTAGTATTAGTAACAATGATAAAAATGATGATCAAATGGAAGAGGGAGAAGTTACTTTGATACGTTACTCACAACAATCGGATTTTCGTCGCAATCTAATCAAAGGATCCATGCGCGCTAAAAGACGTAAAACAGTTATTTGGGACCTATTTCAAGTAAATGTACATTCCCCGCTTTTTTTGGATCGTCTAGACAAAACTTCTTTTTTTTCCTCTTTTGATATAAACGAAATAAAGAATCTAATTTTTAGGAATTGGATGGACAGAAAACAAGAATCAGAATTCACAATTTCCTATTTTGAAAATGAAGATACAAAAGAAGAAAAGGATAAAGAGGAAAAAAACTATAAAAATGAACAGATAGAAATATCAGAAGCTTGGGATACCTTTATATTTACTCAAGTAATAAGAGGTTTGATGTTAGTAACCCAATCTTTTCTTAGAAAATACATTATATTGCCTTCATTAATAATAACCAAAAATATTTTCCGTATGTTATTATTCCAAATTCCCGAGTGGGACGAGGATTTTAAGGAATGGAATAGAGAAATGCATATTAAATGTACCTATAATGGTGTTCAATTATCAGAAACAGAATTTCCCCAAGATTGGTTAATAAACGGTATTCAGATAAAGATTCTATATCCTTTCTGTCTAAAACCTTGGAGAAAATCTAAGGCACGATCTCATCATATAAATATAATGAAAAAAAAAGAGAAAAAAACAAATTTTTGTTTTTTAACAGTCTGGGGAATGGAAGCGGAACTTCCCTTTGGTTTTCCCCGGAAACGACCTTTTTTTTTTGAACCTATTTATAAAGAACTCCAAAAAATAAAAAAAAAGGCAAAAAAAAGATTTTTACAAGTTCTAAAATCTTTCAATAAAAAAATAAAATCCTTTTTAAAAGTTATAAAAGAAAAAACAAAAGGAGTCATAAAAAGAGTTCGAGTTATCAACCTAATAATGAAAAAAATGGAGAAAGTAAATCCAAATTTCTTATTTGAATTGAGGATAAAAAAAGTATATGAACCGAATGAAAACAAAAAAGATTTCAAAAGAAATAATAAGATTCTTCGAGAATCGTTCGTTATAAATCGAACAATAGATTGGTTAAATTATTCACTAATAGAAAGAAGAATTAAAGATCTTTCTGATAAAACAATCAAAATCAAGAATCAAATTGAACGAACCGCAAAAGACAAGAAAAAAAAAGAAATAGTTATAATTTATGATAATAAAAGATCGGGATCACAGAAACATTTTTGGAAAACATTAAAAAAGAAGAATATCCGATTAATGCGTAAATCACACTACTTTATTAAATCATTCATTGAAAAAATATACATAGATATTTTGCTATGTACCATTACCATTTCTAAGATAAATACACAACTTTTCTTTGAATCAACAAAAAAGATCTTTAATAAACCCATTTACAACAATGAAATAAATAAAGAACAAGAAGGAATTGATGAAACAAATCAAAATACAATGAATTTTATTTTGACTATAAAAAAATTGTTTTCAAATACTGATAATACTAAGAATAGCAACCAAAATTCCAATACTTATTGGAACTTATCTTCCCTGTCCCAAGCATATGTTTTTTACAGAATATCACAAAATCAATTACTTAATAAGTCTCAATTGAGACCTGTACTTCAATATCAAGGGAGCTATCCTTTTTTTAAGGATAATTTAAAAAACTATTTTATGATCCACGGAATATTGAATTCTAAATCAAGACATAAAAAAATTCATACATATGTAATGAACGAATGGAAAAATTGGTTAAAAGTTTCTTATCAATACGATTTATCTCAAAAAAAAAGGTCTCAATTAGTACCTAAAGAATACCGAAATAGAATAAATAAACATTGTATGATTAAAAACAAGGAATCAAACCAATTGGATTTCTATAAAAAATATCAATTCATTTATTCCATGAAAAAAAATGACTATGCGGTAAATTCATTTATGAGTCAAAAAAACAAATGGAAAAAACATTACAGATATGATCTTTTATCTTATAACTACATAAGCCTCCCTAATTTATACACTTCTGAATCAACATTAGAAAGAAACGGGGACCAAGAAATTCCATATCATTTCAATACATTGAAACCTGAATTATTTTATGTATTAGTAAGTATACCGAGTAATGATTATCTAGAAAAAGGATATCTTATTGATAGAAATAGAAATAGTTTGGATAGAAAATATTTTGATTGTAGAATTCTTCATCTTTGTTTTATAAAGAATATTGAGATCTGGGCCAATGCACATATTGGCATCAAGATTCATAAAAATACTCAGACTGAAATTAATAATTTAAAAAAAATGAAAAAAAAAGATCTTTTTTTTTCATTCCCATGCAATCAAAAAAGGTTCTATCATACGGCATCAAATCATGATACTATATCCAATCTAGAAACTTGGTTCTTCCCAGAATTTGTGCTACTTTTTGATGTATATAAAATTCAACCTTGGATCATCCCAATCAAATCACTCCTTTTTCATTTTTCTATAAATGAAACAAGTAAAAACATTAACGTAAATCCAAAGAAATCATATAAAAAGAAAAAAGATCTTGAATTAGGAAATTCCAAGGTTGAAGAAGATTACGCAAGATTCAAACTAAAAAAGGATATAAAACAATATAAGAGTAAGAATGAAACGGAACTGGATTTTTTTTTGAAAAAATATTTCCTTTTTCAACTAAGATGGGCTGATCCCTTGAATAATAAAATAATGAAAAATATCAGGGTATATTGTCTCCTACTTAGACTGATAAATCCAAAGGATATTGCTATATCTTCGATTCAAAGAGGTGAAATAAATCTAGATGAAATGCTGATTCAAAAGGACCTAGTTCTTGCAGAATTGATAAGAAAGGGAATATTTATTATTGAACCAATTTGTCTATCTATACGAATGGCAGTTCCAAAAAAACGTACTTCTATGTCAAAAAAGCATATTCGTAGAAATCTTTGGAAAAAAAAAGGATCTTTAGAGGCAGTAAAAGCTTTTTCTTTAGCTAAATCTATTTCCACCGGAAAGTCAAAAAGTTTTTTTGTGCGACAAAAAAAAGTCTTGGAAAAATATTAATTGACATGTTTCAAAGAACTTCCAAATTTCCATTTTTGAATTGGAAGACAAATAATTAAATTTTACTAATGTATTGTATTTCACTTCCCCTTATTAGTTAGAACTAGGTAATATGAAAACTTTCTGTCTACTTGATTCAAAGTATACAGTATTTTTTTTTATAGTCTTTCTATATTTCTATTATATTCTATTTATTTCTATTTATTATTCTATTTATTTCTATTTATTGAAATTTATATTGATTGATATTCAATTTGTGAGATGGTTTTTCTTTGCTATGAATTGTGCTTTTCAAAATAGAAAAGCACAATTACGATAGACAAGGAAGAATTTGAATATTTCATTCTACTTTCTACTAAGGTGTTGGGTCTCAAAATCATTAGAAAAAATTATGAATTTTATACCCCGACTGAGAACGAAACTTTTGAGTTCTTATTGTTCGGGATAAACAAGAATTAGGTTTCTAGTACGGAAAAATTGATTCTTAAAACTGAATCTACGAAGATGAAGATACTAATTCAATCTTATTGATATTGAACATTTCCATATGAATGGAAATGCATCTTTCTTCATTGTTTCCTAAACCCTATTGAATATCGACAATTCAACATTAATTTCCTTATTATTATTTAAGGTAAGCCGCCATGGTGAAATTGGTAGACACGCTGCTCTTAGGAAGCAGTGCTAGAGCATCTCGGTTCGAGTCCGAGTGGCGGCATAAGGCATAAATAAGAATTCTTATTAATTCTTAATATTTTAATATTAATATTATAAATTAATATAGACACAATAGATCTAATAGAATATAAAATATAGAAAATATTCTATTTGAGATTCTATTTAATACCCTCCCCGATTTCAATTATTTAAAAGGGAATCTTCTTTATGATATTTGCGACTTTAGAACATATATTAACTCATATTTCTTTTTCGATCATCTCAATTGTGATTCTAATTCATTTGATGAACTTATTAGTCTACGAAATCGAAGGATTACGTAATTCGTCAGAAAAAGGGATGATAGCTACTTTTTTCTCTATAACAGGGTTTTTAGTTATTCGTTGGATTTCTTCGGGACATTTTCCTTTAAGTAATTTATACGAATCGTTAATCTTCCTTTCATGGAGTTTATCCATTATTCATATGATTCCGTATCTTGGGAATCATAAAAATGATTTAAGCGCAATAACTGCACCAAGTGTTATTTTTACCCAAGGTTTTGCCACGTCAGGTCTTTCAACTGAAATGCATAAACCCGTAATATTAGTACCTGCTCTACAATCTCAGTGGTTAATAATGCATGTAAGTATGATGCTCTTGAGCTATGCAGCTCTTTTATGCGGATCGTTATTATCAGTTGCTCTTATAGTGATTACATTTCAAAAAAGAATCGATTCTTTTTTGAAAAACAATAATTTTTTAAGTTTAAGGAAGTCGTTTTTCTTTGGTGATATGGAATATTTGAACGAAAAAGGAAGTGTATTAAAAAAGACTTATTTTCTCTCATTTCTCTCATTTCAAAATTTTTACAAATATCAATTAATTCAGCGTTTGGATTATTGGAGTTATCGTGTCATTAGTTTAGGATTTACCTTTTTAACCATAGGCATTCTTTCTGGAGCAGTATGGGCTAATGAAGCATGGGGTTCGTATTGGAATTGGGACCCTAAGGAAACTTGGGCATTTATTACTTGGACCATATTTGCAATTTATTTACATACTAGAAAAAATTCAAAATTGCAAGATCAAGGTACAAATTCGGCATTTGTAGCTTCTATAGGATTTCTCCTAATTTGGATATGCTATTTTGGGATCAATATATTAGGAATCGGGTTCCATAGTTATGGTTCATTCCAATTACTATCTAATTGAATAAAATAAACTACATAAAGAATACATAAAAAAATCTCTGATACACAATGAAATTTTGTGCAAGTTTTTGAGAACCTTTTGAATAATTCCTCTATTTAAAAGGTTCTCAAAAACTAAAAACTTTAGATGTATCTCATTAAAATTTTAATTCACCCTTCCTTTTTTTTCATTGTAACAACGAAGAATCGTTAAAATATGAAAGTCAAAGAATTCTAAGACTTTCTTTTCAATTAATGAAATTCATTTCATTTAATATGAAATATAAAAAACAATGAGTATCTATAAAAATAATTAGATAATAGAACTTGTACCTTGTCAACCGATAACGGGAGAACGAAATCAGGATAAATACCAATTCCTATTACAGGTAGAAAGATACAGATCGAAACAAATAGTTCTCGTGGTCCAGAATCAAAAAAATTCGAATTTGGAATATTGAATAGCTTTTATCCATAGAAAATCTGACGTAACATAGATAATAAAAAAATAGGAGTTAATATCATTCTAATTGCCATTACAAAAGTAATCAAAATTTTTGGCATGAAAAGATATTTTGGGCTGGTAATTATTCCAAAAAAGACTAAGAATTCTGCAACAAAACCACTCATTCCTGGCAATGCAAGAGAAGCCATCGAGAAACTACTAAACATGGTAAAGATTTTTGGCATTGGGATAGATATCCCCCCATCTCTTCGAGATAAACAAAACATATTCTATCACAACTTGTTCCTGCTAAGAAAAAAAGTGCAGCACCAATCAATCCATGAGAAAGTCTTTGTAAAATGGCTCCATTAAGTCCCATGCCAGTTATAGAACCAATTCCTATAATTAGGGAAACCCATGTGAGATACGGAAGAATAAGCAACACTTTTTTTTTTAATTGCGTTGACCAAGAGAGGTTGAAGCTGCATAAATGATTTGTATTGTTCCTACTATCACCAACCAGGGAGATAATCTAGAATGAGCGTGAGCTAATAATTCCATATTGATCCGAATCAATCCATATGCTCCCATCTTTAATAAGATTCCAGCTAAAAGCATACATGTACTGTAATGTGCTTCTCCGTGGGTATCTGGTAACCATGTATGTAGGGGTATCATCGGCGATTTGACAGCATAAGCAATAAGAAAACCAAAATATAGTATTATTTCTAATGCTGCAGGATACGATTGATTAGCTAATTTTTCTAAAAATAATGTTGGTTCATTGGAACCATATAAACCTATACCTAGAACTCCTATTAAGAGAAAAATGGAACCTCCGGCAGTGCACAAAATAAACTTTGTAGCCGAGTACAGGCGTTTTTTTCCTCCCCACATGGATAAAAGTAAATAAACAGGAATTAATTCTAATTCCCACATGATGAAAAAAAGTAAAAGGTCTCGAGAAGAAAATGATCCTATTTGGCCACTATACATTGCTAACATCAAGAAATAGAAAAATCGCGGATTTCGAGTAACTGGCCAAGCTGCTAAAGTAGCTAAAGTAGTGATAAATCCTGTCAGTAAAATGGGTCCTATGGAAAGTCCATCGATTCCCAGTCTCCAGTGAAAATCAAAAAGATTGATCCATTTCAAATCCTCCTTCAATTGGGTTAATGGATCGTCCAATTTGAAATGATAACAAAATACATAGCTCATTAGAAGGAGCTCTAGTATACATATACATAGAGTGTACCACCTATAACCTTATTTCCCCTATGAGGGAAAAAGACAATTGAAGAACCCGCGAATATGGGCAAAACAAGAAGTATTGTTAACCAAGGAAAATAACTCGTGATAAAGGCAAGATAAAATTAGACCAGAAAAGCCCGTGCTCGGGAGAAGAATAATATATTTTCTTTTCTCGAGTACGGGCTTTTGTCAGTAAAGAGGAATCAACTGATTCAAGTGGAGTTTTTTGTCAAATATCAATAGGAAAGACCCATGCTGCGAGTTGTTTCATGCCATAAATAAACACGGACACTCAAAAAATCCGTTGGACAAGCGGATTCACATCTTTTACAACCTACACAATCTTCGGTTCTTGGGGCAGAAGCTATTTGCTTAGCTTTACATCCGTCCCAAGGTATCATTTCCAATACATCCGTGGGACAAGCTCGAACACATTGGGTACATCCTATACATGTATCATAAATCTTTACTGAATGTGACATTGGGTCTATAAATTCCAATTTTGAACACAAAAGATTTTCAATCTGGTAAAATAAGAAAATGAAATAAATCATATATTTTTATTGTAGACACCAGACGAATCAATGATTTATAAAAATCTTAAGAATTAATCTATTTTTTAATCTGTTTATGATAAAGGGCCAAGATACTTTGATTTCCATTTCAATAACCATTAAATATGAGAATATGAGTTTACAAATTCAATTCATGTTAATTTTACTATATATTACTATATATCTATATAGATATAGAAATCTAATATTTTAGTATTTTAGAAATAGAATAGAATATAGAAATATAATTCAGGATATGATAATATATTATATATCAGTATTATATATCAGATGAATACATTTGATATTAGGTTAGTGATAGAATAGGTTAGTAACTCTAAATCATAAATCTATATGAAAAAATATAAGAAAATAAATAAGAAAATAATATGAATAGAATATTCTATTGAATTCTAATTCTATTAGATTCTATTTAGAATATTTTAAAAGTCTTATGTTTTTATTTATATGGGAAAATAGAAGAATAAGGACTAATTCTTCAGCAAATTCGATTGATTGATACGATTGATTTTCTGTTACGATGGATCGACGAAACAATAGCTAGCCCAATAGCTGCTTCAGCAGCTGCAATGGCTATAACAAAGATTGCAAAAATTTATCCCTTTAATTGTCGACTATCAAATATATCGGAAAATGTGACGAGATTTATATTCACCGAATTCAGTATAAGCTCAAGATACATAAGTGCTCTAACCATGCTTCGGCTTGTGATCAGTCCATAGATACCGATAGAAAATAAATAAACACTTAGACAAAGTACATGTTCTAACATCATTGATAAATTCCTCATCTATCTCAATTCATTTCAATATGAGAACAAAAATTAAACCGATTCAGTTGACTAGAATAGAAGAATTACAGAACAAAAGAAGATATTCACAGTAGATTGAGATTCAATCCATTTTCATCCTTGAAATTTCAAGAATGAAGTTCTTATTAGACTAGATTATTGATATTAGATTATTGACGAGCCATAGTAATTGCACCTATCAAAGAAACTAAAAGAATTATAGAAATGAGTTCAAAAGGAAGATAAAAATCTGTGGATAAATGAATCCCAATTTGTTGAACGTTACTTATTAAGTCCTTTTCTATAATCTGATTTGATCTTGTAGTCCGAAGAATTCCGTACCATGACGTATTTGGGATAGTAGTCATTAATGAAAAAAAAGATACTTGTGCAAACCAATGAAGTGATTCTATCTCCAATGGTCCACAAATAGGAATCATCGGAATATTCTGAACCGTTCATGAACATCACAGCAAATATGATTAATACATTTATGGCTCCCACATAAATAAGGAACTGCGCGGCAGCTACAAAATAGGAATTCAATGAAATATAGAATAAGGATATACAAACGAGAACCAATCCCAATGAAAAGGCAGAATCAATGGGATTGGTAAGTAATACTACTCCCAGACCTACTAATATAATAACTGATCCCAGAAATACTACAAGAATATCATGTATTGGTCCAGGTAAATCCATTCTGAAATAAAAGATAAATAAATAAGTCAAAATATTTCATGACCTTACTAAGGATTCAGTAAAGGAACTCTTTTTTTATATGATACCTTTCTAATTGAATGAAAAAGAATGAAAAAAAATGGATATCATTAGATAGATAAAATAAAATTCTTTGGCTAATCCTACTTTATTCTAATTTATTCTAAACCAAAGCTTAGTAATTGGTAATCGTTCTTGAACCAAGGAAGGGGTTTTTCTTTTTTCATTTGATTTGTTGAATCCATAACTGTTTGAATTGTATAATCTCCAATTATTGAAACTGGTAACCGACCTAAAGAAATTTGATTATAATTCAATTCGTGACGATCATAAGTGGAAAGTTCATATTCTTCAGTCATTGATAAACAGTTTGTTGGACAATACTTGACACAGTTACCGCAAAATATACAGACACCAAAATAAATACTATAATGAAGCAGCTGTTTTTTCTTAATATCTTTTTCCAATTTCCAATCAACAATAGGAAGGTCTATTGGACATACGCGGACACATACTTCACAAGCAATACATTTATCAAATTCAAAGTGGATTCGACCACGAAAACGCTCTGATGTGATTGATTTTTCATAAGGATATTGAATAGTTACAGGTAAACAATTTGTATGGGATAAGGTAATTACGAAACTTTGTCCAATGTACCTTGCGGCTCGTATTGTTTGTTTGCCATAATTCATGAACCCAGTAACCATAGGTAACATATTTTAGATATCCATCAATAAGATTTATGTTTATGTTTCTTGGGTGAGATAAGTTAGAAATATAGAATATTCATTATTGTTTTCTCTTAATTTCTTATTTTTATTTCTACTTTATAGTGAAACAAGTTGAAAAGAAGTTGCCAATAATAGATTACCTAGAGAAATAGGTAAAAGAAATTTCCATCCAAGATTTAATAATTGATCCATTCTCATCCTAGGTAAAGTCCATCTTGTTGTGATAGGAATGAACAGAAACAAATAAGCTTTAGCTAATGTAATAAAGATACTAATTGCTATTACAAAGACTCTAAACATTTTATTTATTCCAAAAAGTTCAGTAAGAGATATGTACGGAATAGAAAAATTCCACCCACCTAAATAAAGAACTGTTACAAATAATGAAGAAACTAATAGATTTAGGTAAGAAGCAAGATAAAAGAATCCGTATTTTATACCTGAATATTCGGTTTGATAACCTGCTACTAATTCCTCCTCTGCTTCTGGTAAATCAAAAGGTAATCTTTCACATTCTGCTAGAGAAGATATTAGAAAAACTAGAAATCCTATGGGCTGACGCCACAGATTCCATCCCCCAAAACCATATTTGGACTGTGCCTCAATTCTATCAACTGTACTTGAACTGTTAGATAATTCTAGTCGATGATAACATCACTGCTCCCATCGCTATTCCAAAACCGTACATGAAACCTAAGCTTCATACGGCTCCTTTATGGCCACAAAGAAATGTAAGGAAGGACTAGTTTAGTATTCTTGCTCTCCTTGGACCCTAGGTAAATACAATGTAAAGATAAACTGGATGTTGGAGAGTCCTCAATTCGACCAATAAAATTCTGTCTGCTAGAATAAGAAAAAGCACTTCCGAAATGGATCTCATCCCTTAGAATAATAATATTCTAATGAATAGAATCAAAAATTCTTTTTGTTCAGCAATAACTTAAGCCTTCAATAAAATACTGGTTATATTCATAAATAGAAAGATTTAGACATTAGTTAATGAATCATGATAAGAATTTCCATATGCATATGTATCAAGAAAGAAAGATTTTCTTATTATTCCCGTTTTATTCTTTTTTCTTTTTTTATTATATTATATTATCATTATATTATATTATCATATTGCATTCTATTTGTCTTGTTCCTTTTCTTCTTTCTCAAAACTAAAAAAAAGGAAAGAAAATAATAATAACTGAACTAAGGAAAAAAGAATTAAAAAATCAAAAGGAACAAGGATAATAATAAGAAACTCAAAGAAGAAATTCAAATTTAATTAACGAGTTTTTGGTTCCCGAATATCTAACTGATCTATTAATTTCTTATAACGCATTTTATTTTTCTTTGACAAATAAGTCAATAATCGTTGACGTTTTCCCAGAATTATTCGTAGACCCCTTTGCGATAAAAAATCTCTTTTGTGCAATTGTAAATGTGAAGTAAGTCTCCGTATCTTATTGGTGAAATGGGATACTTGAAATTCAACAGACCCACTATTTTCTTCTTTTTCTTCTTGTGTAATAACTGAGATCAATGATTTTTTGACCATAAATTAAAGTTTCTATTTTTCTTTTCTGTGAATTTTACCGATCGGGAAAAATAATAATATTTCTTAGACCAGTTATTTTTATCTAGTATACATCAAAATTGTATTTTATTCATATACTACTTTGTTTTTTATTTATGTGGTTTATGTTTTGTATATTTGATCCAAATATACAAAACATATATGTATTCAGGAACTAGAACAATTTATTTTTACTTAAAAGGATTCCGCTCTTCCTAGTGAAAATTGATACACTATGAAATTAGCATCATGTATTAGAATATTACACAGTGTATATGTTTCGGCTTTTATCTACCTAATAAATTAATCCACTATAAATTTTTTTCATTTTTCATTGGAATTGAATTCATTCTGAATTGTGAATACATATGTATTCTTGACATACTAAAACGACTGCCATTATTGGTATCAAACCAATAGCGATTCATACAAGCTACATCTTCTAATCGATAATTGGGCCAAAGAAACAATTTGAATTTAATGAGATTTTTTCTATCTGTATTAATATGTTTGTTCTCATTGAAAAACTTCCCACATTTTCTTATTTTGTTTTCGTTGCAAAATCTTGGATTTCTATCCACAACATTAAAATTTAGCAAATTGAAACAAATTCGAATTCGAAATTCTCTACGACGTCTGGGAGATAGAATATTTTCAGGAATAAGTAAATCATAATGATTTTTGTCTCCACTCAAAAATATGTTGCTGTGTCGTGCAATGAATTTTTCAACCTCCTTTTTATCAATATATCTTTTTTTTGTGTATTTTGGATTTGTTTGGTGTTTCTTATTATCAACCAATGAAATATCCATAGTTTGATATATAATAGATTTTCCGTTCCTTCAAAAGGTAAGTGACTCCTTTTTATCGTTGTATGTGAAAGACATATATTGTTCAAAATAAATTTCTTTTTATTAGTTATTATCTACACTTAATTCATTCCATAAATTAAAAAAAAAACTTAATAATAATATCATA